GAGAAAGAATCGCAATAAATGCAAAGATGGAACATCTTCGATCCGACATTGAAGGATTTGAACCAAGATTTCCAAATGGATAGGATAGGGTATTAGTATATCTGACACATAATTTAAATGTAATAATTTGTCCTCTAAAAAGGGAAATATTGAATGAATAGATCGTAAATTATGACATTTTGGTATTTCTTTTTCTTCGGGAAAAGATACTAATCGCAGCGAGAATGGAATTTCCACAATGACCGCAAAACCTTCTGATATCATCTGAGAAAAAAAAAGAGAATAAAAATAATTGTTGTGTCCAACGAATCGATTTTGGTTAGAATAATTAACCGAATTAATTAAAAAATTCTGTTGATACATTCGAATAATTAAACGTTTCACAAGTACTGAACTAGATTTATTGTCATAACCAATAATTTCCACGGGTTCGTAAAAAATTGAATCGTTTAAACCATGATCATGAGCAAACGCATAAATATACTCCTGAAAAAGAAACGGATATAGGAAGTGTTGTTGCCGAGATCTATCTTTTTCTAAATATCCTTGTAATTCTTCCATTTACATTTCTACTTGAGCCAGAGGCAGGAGGTTTTTCTTGGTTTATCAAATGATACATACATAGTGCAATATGGTCAGAACAGGGTATTATGTATTGTATTATGTATATAGTATAGTAAGAAAAAAATATATACCCCGGAAAAGAAAGAGGGAGTCCAATCAACAGATCTTTTTACCTTCCTTTTCTATCCAATTGGTTTATGTTCGTTATAATTACAACAGGAGAAAAAATCCTTTATTTTTGCAACCCAATCGCTCTTTTGACTTTGGAATAAATTCTCTTTATCAATATACTGTTTCTTCTACACATCCGTCTACAATCCATAATAAGGAATAATTAGGATTCTGAAAAAAAAAGAAAAAATCAATGGTTCACTCACAGGAGAACCCACTCTTTCCCACATTAGGCACTAATTCATTTTTAACGTCTAATTAGATCGGGTAATCATTCCAATTAAGAACATAAGCTCGTTGCTTTTTATTTTACCAGAATTGGAGCCATAGAGCTCTATCCATTTATTCACTAGACCCAACTGTAAATGTGAATTCCTTTTGTCCCCTTCCAAAAATAAAAACAATCTTTTGGAACTGTAATGATTCGGTAAGGATAAACTCAAAGTTCTACTTTAACTTTGACTTTCATTTCAAATTAAATAAATTAATAAAATAGAAAATCTAATAAAATAATAAATTGATTTTATTACGACATGCTGTTTTTTCCATTCATTACCCTTGAGGATCAGTCGTGGTCTTATAGACTATACCAATAGTCTGTACGAATTCGTTGCTTCATCCAAATGTGTAAAAGATCATAGTCGCACTTAAAAGCCGAGTACTCTACCGTTGAGTTAGCAACCCGGATAAATAGGATATGTAGATACGATCAAAATATAAAAATCAATTGAATTGCACTGCACGACCCTATCAAAACATTGAACTAGCAACACATCGAAAAGAAGGATTTTCTGATCAATTAGAAACACAAAATACTAAAATTAGCAGATCGGATTAAAAATATTCCTAATCGAAATGTAAAAATTATGACAGACCACCCATTTTTTATCAAATTCTTTTTTTATTTTCCCTAAGAAAATACATCTTGTATGAGAGTAAATGCAGCAAGGCAAACCCATCATTTGAGTGAAGGAAACAAAAAAAACCAATATGGGGTGGGAATAAACAGCCCTATTTATCTACGATCGAATTATATTTGTTCGATACACCATTGTCAATATAAAAGCAATGTTGAGAAAGTAAATCAAGTAAATAAAATAAAGACTTGTGTTGGATTGGCACAACATAAATAAGAAATTGGAATGGGAAAAATTAAGGAAAAGATAAATAAAAAATCCCCGGTTTATTCAATAAATAAAAGTACGATAAGCAAGCTTAACCCCTTGCTTGTTGTTAAATTCAATTCCCCCACCAAAATATGAATAAAGCAAGAAAAAGGAAAATGGTGTGTAAATAGAAATAATTACACAAGGATAGATACTAGTTACCCTTCCCTACTTTATTTTATTTATTTAATAATTTTGTTTTTTCCTTTAATTAACTCAAAGTTCTTTCTTTAAAGAATTCTGCCTTCTTTAAAATATCATAAACAGTTCCTGTAGGTTGAGCACCTTTTTCAAGGAAATATAGAATAGCAGGAACATTTAAATAAGTTTGATTCTTTATCGGATCGTAAAAACCTACTTTTCGAAGATCTCTTCCTTCTCTTCGGAATCGAACATCAATTGCAACGATTCGATAGATGGCTCATTGGGATAGATGTAAATAAACAATGCCCCCCCTAGAAACGTATAGGAGGTTTTTTCCTCATACGGCTCGAGAAAAATGATTCCAATTTCTGTATATAATAGCAAGTGGATCCATAAAATCATGAATTTTACTATAATTTGAATTGAGTACTTTTTTATTCTTCCTTACAGAAAAAGGAAGAAATCTCATTCATACTCATAACTCAAGTTGGGTAATTCTGACAAGAAAATCCTTAGACATTTATTGAGCCGTCTCTAAACTCTTTTGTTTGTCTCATTTCGAATCTATTTTTATTCCTCAGTCTGATCCAATTGTTGAGACAATTGAAAATAGTGTTTCCTTGTTTCGGAATCCTTTATCCTTGCTTTGTGAAATCATTGGGTTTAGACATTACCTCGGGGATCCTTATTCCTTTCAAAATGGCAGCAACATACCTTTTTTTGTTATTTCTTTCTATATAAATAGAATACGAATGATTGATTCCCTTGTGATACACTTTTCATCGAAATAGTTTTACCAATTTCAAAAAATTTGACTTTTCAAACTTGTTCTGAATTTGAACCTTTCGATTTAGAATTTATATATAGTGAGGATATACTTACAGAGTTGGTCTAACTTATTGATTTTCACTAACCCTAGATTCTTTCCCTTGAAAAATGAATCAATCTTTTCTTCTCGAGCTTCATCATGTACTATTTACTTATAACCCAACACAAATTAGGTTCCGGGCAGAACAGAACAAACTATGTCGAGACAAGAGCATCTTCATTACTATAGAAGATGGCGGATGTAAAAATCCACAGCCGACCATGTCCTTCAAGTCGCACGTTGCTTTCTACCACATCGTTTCAAACGAAGTTTTACCATAACATTCCTCTAATTGAAATTTCAAAGCGGTATGGAATTGATTCAATATAAAATCATGAATAGTCATTGGTTCAACCGGTATATAATATTTCTATCTACGGATAAATAAGTATTTATCCGGATAAGGGTCAGCAAGGATCAAATTTTAAAAATTTAACCCCATATTCTATCATATGAATTGAATGAAAATAAAGATATTCAATTTTACCTACATTTGACACTTGATTCCGTTTGTGAGAAACCAAACGAATTCTCAGATATGATTCTTAGAACCATTCTGAAAATTAATAAGAAAAGATTTTTCCCTTTAACAAATTATTGTTTCATGTGGAATGCAGTGTGATCCCATCTTTCGTTTCATGAAAAACGATCTGGGACGGAAGGATTCGAACCTCCGAATAACGGGACCAAAACCCGCTGCCTTACCGCTTGGCCACGCCCCATTTTGATTTCTATTCGATATTAATCAACACTAATATTGGTATTGGTTATTCGTCAATCCCAACCCAAATACACAAAAACATATGGGATATTTTGTTGCTAGGATTCAAGACATGTAGATATAGAATCAAAAAAATTCATTGATCATTACATAGAATTCAATTAAGATATTGTATGAAAGTTGAATTCCTTATATTCTCATTTTAGAATGATAATGGGGGGAGGGATTTTTTATTTGGGAAAGTCCGAACCGAAGAAAAAGAAGGATTTCTTGATCTGCCTTTTTCATTTTTCCCTTATAAAAATAACTCAAAATTATCTAATCCACAAGAACGAAATGCTTGTTATGCTTAATATCTTTAGTTTAATCGGTATCTGTCTTAATTCTGTCCTTTATTCGAGTAGTTTTTTATTCGCCAAATTGCCCGAAGCTTATGCCATTTTCAATCCAATCGTAGATGTTATGCCTGTCATACCCATACTCTTTTTTCTCTTAGCCTTTGTTTGGCAAGCCGCTGTAAGTTTTCGATGAAATCTTTAATACTCTGCTAAATTGATGATGTATTCGATAAAAAAATTCTAAAAATTGATAAGATCAGATAAGTCTTACATTACGAACCCTCGATTCAAAAATAGAAATTCTTGTATATTGAATGAATAACCGCAGCGATGAATTTGGATCAGCCTTTTCCCCGTTCTGACCTTCCGGTGAGTATGGGCTATTAGGTATTGTGGAGTACCTAATTATTGATATGACAAGAAATTTCGGGTAACGAATGAATCAAAATCTTATTACAAATAAATTCGTTTTATTTTTCATTTTTTGGGGTGTCAAAACAAAAAAAATGGTATATGTGGTAAAAAATAGGCAATCTATTCCCCTTTTTCAAAAAAAACGATCTTGGAGATTGTGTAATGCTTACTCTCAAACTCTTTGTTTACACAGTAGTGATATTCTTTGTTTCCCTTTTTATCTTTGGATTCTTATCTAATGATCCAGGACGCAATCCTGGACGTGAGGAATAAAAAATTTCTAGTTTTTTTTGCTTTTTTCTAAATTAATTCTTAATAATCTTATTTGTTTCATACATTTAACTATGATAAAATCAAGGGATGAGAATCTTTTCGAATTCGAAAATACCAAGTGATCAGAGAAAGCGGAAAGAGAGGGATTCGAACCCTCGGTACAAATAATTCGTACAACGGATTAGCAATCCGCCGCTTTAGTCCACTCAGCCATCTCTCCTAATTCAAAATATTCTAAAACATTCTAATAAATAATAGAAATTTTTAAAATAGCTATTAAAATTTAAACTTAAACAAAGTATTTAATATTTAGATAAAATAATTTAAATAAAATAAAAGTA